TTTTTTTTTATTATATTATATGAAAAATTATTACTAACGGTTTAATAATTATATTAAATATTTAAATATAATAATATAATTATTAATATATTAAATATTTAAATATAATAATATAATTATTAATATATTAATTTAATATAATATATATTAAATATTTTAATATAAAAAAAAAAAAAAAAAAAATCTATATGAAAAATGGTGTATATAAATAAAAATTTTTATAGTTTAGAAAATTTATTTTAAATTTATTTTACATATAAATTTTAGTGTTAATATTTGTTTATTTAAAAAATAAATGATTAAATTGAATTAGTAATTAATATTAAATTATTTAAGAAATTAATATTTAGTAATATTTTAAATTAATAACAAATTTTGTGCCAGCAGTTGCGGTTAAACAAAGATTAATATAAATTTTATTAGTTAAATTAATAAATAAGAAAATTTTTAATGCAAATTTTAAATTATTAGGTGAAATTTTAATTTAATTAAAAATTAACTAATAAATTATGATTTAATAAGTTTTATTAAAAACTAGGATTAGATACCCTATTATTGAAATTTTAAATTTAAATACTAAAATAGTAAGTAATTATTTATTGAAACTTAAATAATTTGGCGGTATTTCAGTTCATTTAGAGGAATCTGTTTATTAATTGATAATCCACGAATAAATTTACTTAAATTTATAATTTTGTATATCGTTGTTAAAAAAATATTTTTAAATAAAATTAATATTTAAAAATTAATATAAAAATTAAATCAGATCAAGATGCAGATAATAATTAAGAATATAATGGATTACAATAAATTTATTTAAATGAATATTAATTTGAAATGATTAAATTGAAATTGGATTTAAATGTAATTTTATTTAATTTAATAAAATGATTAAAAATTGAAATATGTACATATTGCCCGTCGCTTTCATATAATTATAATAAATAAGATGTAATATGTATATAAAATATAATCAAGTTGAAATAAGTCGTAACAAAGTAGAGGTACTGGAAAGTGTTTCTAGAAAGAACAAATTAGAGCTTGAAAAAGTATTTCATTTACATTGAAAAGATATTAAAAATTAATTAATTTGAGGGGAAAAATTAATTATTAAGTAAATAATAAAAAAATTTTTAAATAAAATAATATTAGAGATATTTTAATGGGGGTTAAAGTATTTAGATAGAAAAGATTAAAAATTTTATAGGGAAGTAGTATTGTAAAAGAATTATTAAATAATTATGAAAAAAAAAATTAGTTAAAAGTAATTTTAGTTTAGTGTATCTTGTGTATCAGAGTTTATTAAAAAATATTTTTTAAATAAAAATTCTCGAATTTAAGAGAGATAATTAATTATTAAAGTTATTGTAGCAAAAATATTTTAAATAATTAATTTGAAATGAAATGTTAAATCGTTCTTAAAGATATCTAGTTTTTTTAGAAAAAAATTTAATTTTAAATTTATATGTTATTTTATTTATTAATTAATTAATAAATAATTATTTTAAATTTTATATATTAAGGGATAATCTTTAATTTAAATAAATATAATAAAAAAAAAATAGATTGAAAATTTTATAATTTATATTGTTAATAAAATTTAATTTATTATAAATAATTTCATTAAATTATAAAATTTAAATGTTAAATTTATTTTTATATAAAAAAATAATTTAAAATAAAATAAAATTAGTTATAATGATAAAATTAGTATATAATTTAATTTTAATGAGATTTATTATTTAAATTAATTAAAAGGAATTCGGCAAAAATTTATATTCACTTGTTTAACAAAAACATGTCTTTTTGAAAATAATTTAAAGTCTAGCCTGCCCACTGATTTTAAAATTGAAGGGCTGCAGTATTTTGACTGTACAAAGGTAGCATAATCATTAGTCATTTAATTGATGACTTGTATGAAAGGTTGGATGAGATATAGACTGTCTTTTATTTAGATTATAAAATTTAATTTTTCAATTAAAAAGTTGAAATATATTAAAAAGACGAGAAGACCCTATAGAGTTTTATATTTAATATTATTAATTTTATTTATAAAATTAATAAATTTAAATATATTAAATATTTCATTGGGGTGATGGAAAAATAAAATTAACTTTTTTTTTTATTAAACACGGATAAGTGATTAAATGATCCAGTTTTATTGATTATAAGAAAAAATTACCTTAGGGATAACAGCGTAATTTTTTTTTTTAGTTCAAATAAGAAAAAGAGTTTGCGACCTCGATGTTGGATTAAGATAAAATTTAAATGTAGAAGTTTAAAATTTTGATCTGTTCGATCATTAAAATCTTACATGATCTGAGTTCAAACCGGTGTAAGCCAGGTTGGTTTCTATCTTTTAATAGGAAAAATATTTTAGTACGAAAGGATCAAATATTTAAATTAAATTTTTTTTTTGGAATTTTATTAAATAAGTATAAAATAAATAATAAATTTAAGTTATATATATATATATATATATATATAACTATTTTGGCAGAAAAGTGTAGTGATTTTAGAAGTCATAAATGTATAATTTATTTATATAGGTAGTAAATGTTATTAAAAGATATTTATATAATTTTTTTAGGTTCATTAATTTTAATTATTGGGGTATTAATTGGTGTAGCTTTTTTGACTTTATTAGAACGAAAGATTTTAGGTTATATTCAAATTCGTAAAGGTCCTAATAAAATAGGTTTTATAGGAATTATACAACCTTTTTCTGATGCAATTAAATTATTTACTAAAGAACAAACTTATCCTAATTTTTCTAATTATATTATATATTATTTTTCTCCTGTATTATCATTTATTTTATCATTATTAATTTGAATAGTTATTCCTTATTATTTTAATTTAATTAGATTTAATTTAGGAGTTTTATTTATTTTATGTTGTATAAGAATAGGAGTTTATACTGTAATAGTAGCAGGGTGATCTTCTAATTCTAATTATGCTTTATTGGGGGGTTTACGAGCTGTAGCTCAAACGATTTCTTATGAAGTTAGTTTAGCAATAATTTTATTATCTAGAATTATTATAATTATAGATTATAATTTAATAAGTTTTATAATTTATCAAAATATAATTTGATTTATTGTTTTAATATTTCCTTTAAGATTATGTTGAATTAGCTCAATATTAGCTGAAACTAATCGAACTCCTTTTGATTTTGCAGAAGGGGAAAGAGAATTAGTTTCGGGGTTTAATGTTGAATATAGAAGAGGAGGATTTGCATTAATTTTTTTATCAGAATATTCAAGAATTTTATTTATAAGTTTATTATTTGTTTTAGTTTATTTGGGAGGTTTTGATTTAAGAATTTTATTTTTTTTTAAATTAACTTTTATTTCATTTTTATTTATTTGAGTGCGAGGAACATTACCTCGATATCGATATGATAAATTGATATATTTAGCTTGAAAAAGATATTTACCTATTTCTATAAATTTTTTATTATTTTTTTTAGGGTTAAAAATTTTTTTAATTTAATTTAAGATTTTGATTAATTTTAGTATAAAATTAATAGAATAATTATTCTTTCTTAAGTTTTCAAAACAAATGCTTATATACAAGCTCATTAATTAATTAAAAATTAAATTATCTCAATATTTATTAGTTAAGGGATTTACAATAAAATATGAAAAATAGAAGATTGTTAATAATTGTCCTGTAATAATATAAGGATCTTCAACAGGTCGTGCTCCAATTCAAGTTAGTAGAATAATTATGGTTACTAAAATTCAAAAAAGTATTTGATTAATTGGGTAAAATTGAATTCCTTGAATTTTTTTATTAAATGTAAATGGAAGAATAATTAAAATTAAAATTGATATAACTAAAGCAATAACTCCTCCTAATTTATTAGGAATGGAACGTAAAATTGCGTAAGCAAATAAAAAATATCATTCTGGTTGAATATGTTCTGGAGTTACTAAAGGATTAGCAGGAATAAAATTATCAGGATCTCCAAGTAAGTAAGGATTAATTAAAGTTAATATAATTAAAAAAAATAATAAAATAATCATTCCTAAAATATCCTTGTATGAGAAGAAAGGATGAAAAGGGATCTTATCATAATTACTATTTAATCCTAATGGATTATTAGATCCTGTTTGATGTAAAAATAATAAATGAATTATAGTTATTATTAAAATAATAAAAGGGAGTAAAAAGTGGAAAGTATAGAATCGAGTTAAGGTTGCATTATCAACTGAAAATCCTCCTCAAATTCAATTAACTAATATTGATCCTAAATATGGGATTGCTGATAATAAATTAGTAATTACAGTAGCTCCTCAGAATGATATTTGTCCTCAAGGGAGAACATATCCTATGAAAGCAGTAGCTATTAATAAAAATAAAATTACTACTCCGATTATTCAAGTATGTTTTAAATTAAAGGATTCATAATAAATTCCTCGTCCAATATGTAAGTAAATACAAATAAAAAAAAAAGAAGCTCCATTAGCATGAAGAGTTCGAATTAATCATCCATAATTTACATTTCGACAAATATAATTTACTCTATAAAATGCTATTTCAATATTAGCGGTATAGTATATAGTTAAAAAAAGACCTGTTAAAATTTGAATTATTAAACATAAAGCTAGTAATGATCCAAAATTTCATCAATATGAAATGTTTGAAGGGGAGGGTAAATCAATTAAAGATCCATTAATAATTTTAAAGATAGGATTATATTTTCGTAGAATTAAAAAATTATTATTATTATTAGATATTATCATTAGTAAAATTTTATATGTTTATAATTTAGATCGAAGGGGTCCATAAAAAATATTAGTAATTTTTACTACAGCAATTAAAGTAATAAATAAATAAATAATTAATATTAATATAATTATAAAAGTTTGATTATTATAAAGTTTACTTAAATTGATTTTATTATCATTTTCTAAGAATCATGATAAATTAATAAAATTAGTTATATCATAATTATAGGAAAAATTTATTCAAAATAAATTATTTATAAATATTTGAATAATTAAAAATAAACAAAATAAAAAAAAAATTGAATTTAATTTTGATTTAAAAGAAGGTTTAAAGAGTTCGTTAGAAGCAATTCTAGATACATAAATAAATAATACTAATAATCCTCCTAAAAAAGTTAAAAATAAAATATATGAAAATCAATAAGTTTTAATTAATATTCCTGAAATTAAACATATTAATAATGTTTGAGTTAAAATTATTAATCCTAAAGAAAGAGGATTATTAAGAAATAATATATAAATTGAGATAAAAATAATTAAAGAAGAAATAATGATTTTTGTAATTTCAAATCATAGAATAGTTTAATTAAAATTATAATTTTGGAGATTATAGATAAAGATATTCTTTTTCTTTGAAGTTTTTAAAGTAAATACTTAATTTTGATTTACAAGACCAATGTTTTTTTTTAAACTATAAAAACAATAAATGATAATTATTTATATATGATTAATTTTTATTATTATATTTATTATTGGTAATATAATTTTTGTTTTAAAACATAAACATTTATTAATTATTTTATTAAGATTAGAATATCTTGTTTTAAGAATTTTTTTTTTTATATTAGTTTTTTTAAATTATATTGAATATGATATATATATATTGATAGTATTTTTAGTTTTTTCAGTTTGTGAGGGTGCTTTAGGATTATCTATTTTAGTTTCATTGATTCGAACTCATGGTAATGATTATTTTCAAGGATTTAATTTATTAAGATAAAAAAAAAAAAATGATAAAATTTTTTATACTATTAGTATTTTTAATACCTATATGTTTTATAAAAAATATATTTTGAATGGTTCAAATAGTATTATTTTTTATAATATTTATATTTATAAATTTAAGTATAGGAATTGAATTTTTTTTTAATTTAAGTTATATAATATCTTGTGATATTATATCTTATGGTTTAATTTTATTGAGAATTTGAATTTCTATTTTAATAATTATGGCTAGAGAAAATATTAATAAAATAAATTTTTATATTAATTTCTTTTTATTTAATGTAATTTTTTTATTAATAATGTTATATTTAACTTTTAGAATAATAAATATATTTATATTTTATTTATTTTTTGAGGGAAGATTAATTCCTACTTTAATATTAATTATTGGGTGAGGTTATCAACCTGAACGTATTAAGGCTGGTATATATTTATTATTTTATACTTTATTTGTGTCTTTACCTCTTTTAATAGGTATTTTTTATGTTTTTAATGAAATAAATAGAATAATTATTTATTTTTTAAAATTTATTAATATAGATATATATATATTATATTTTTCTATAATTATGGCATTTTTAGTTAAAATACCAATATATTTTGTTCATTTGTGATTACCTAAAGCTCATGTAGAAGCTCCAGTTTCAGGTTCTATAATTTTAGCTGGAATTATATTAAAATTAGGAGGTTATGGGTTATTACGATTAATGATTTTTTTACAACAAGTAAATTTAAAATTAAATTATATTAGAATTGTAATTAGTTTAGTGGGGGGTTTTTATATTAGATTGAAATGTTTTTGTCAAGTTGATATTAAATCTTTAATTGCTTATTCATCTGTTGCTCATATGAGTTTAGTTATTAGAGGAATTATAATTATAAATTATTGAGGGTTTTTAGGAGCTTATATTATAATAATTGGTCATGGATTATGTTCTTCAGGTATATTTTGTTTAGCAAATATTAGTTATGAACGTTTACATAGTCGTAGATTATATATTAATAAAGGTATAATAAATTTTATACCTTCAATAAGATTATGATGATTTTTATTAATATCTTCTAATATAGCTGCACCTCCTAGATTAAATTTAATGGGAGAGATTAGATTAATTAATAGATTAATAAGATGATCTTGAATTTCTATGATTATATTAATATTAATTTCTTTTTTTAGAGCTGGTTATAGTTTATATTTATATTCATATATTCAACATGGAAAATATTATTCAGGAATTTATAGATATTATATGGGAGTTTCTCGTGAATATTTATTATTATTATTACATTGATTACCTTTAAATTTTATAATTGTAAAAATTGATTATAGAATAATTTGATTTTATTTAAATAATTTAATTAAAATATTGATTTGTGGTATCAGTTATATGAATATATAGTTTCATTTTAAATTATTAATAATATTAAATATTCAGTATGTTTTATTTCTTTTTTTTTTTTAATAATAATAAGATTAATTAATTTTTTTATAATAATATTTTTTATTGAAGAAAATATAGTAATTTTTTTAGAGTGGGAAATTATTTCTTTTAATTCTATAAATATTGTGATGTCTATTTTATTGGATTGAATATCATTATTATTTATAATATTTGTATTTTTAATTTCATCAGTAGTTATTTATTATAGAAAGAGATATATAAGATCTGAATTAAATTTAATACGATTTATTATTTTAGTTTTATTATTTGTTACATCAATAATAATGTTAATTATTAGACCAAATATTATTAGAATTTTAATAGGGTGGGATGGATTAGGATTAGTATCATATTTATTAGTAATTTATTATCAAAATTTGAAATCTTATAATGCTGGAATATTAACAGCATTATCAAATCGAATTGGAGATGTTTTTATTTTATTAATTATTTCTTGAATAGTTAATTATGGAAGATGAAATTATATTTTTTATTTAGAATTTATAAATAATGATTGAGAAATAAAAATAGTTAGATTTATAATTATTTTAGCGGCTATGACTAAAAGAGCTCAAATTCCATTTAGATCATGATTACCAGCTGCTATAGCTGCACCTACTCCTGTGTCAGCATTAGTTCATTCATCAACTTTAGTTACAGCTGGGGTTTATTTATTAATTCGATTTAATTTATTATTAGTAGATACATTTTTTTTAAAAATATTATTATTATTTTCAGGTTTAACAATATTTATAGCTGGAATTAGAGCTAATTATGAATTTGATTTAAAAAAAATTATTGCATTATCAACATTAAGACAATTAGGATTAATAATAAGAATTTTAAGAATAGGATTTCCTGATTTAGCTTTTTTTCATTTATTAACTCATGCAATATTTAAAGCTTTATTATTTATATGTGCGGGGGTAATTATTCATATAATAAGAGATATACAAGATATTCGATTTATAGGGGGAATTAGTAATTATATTCCTTTAACTTCATTATGTATAAATATTTCTAATATAGCTTTATGTGGAATTCCTTTTTTAGCCGGGTTTTATTCTAAAGATTTAATTTTAGAGTTAGTTAGTTTTAGAAATTTAAATTTATTAATTTTCATATTATATTATTTTTCTACAGGATTAACTATATTTTATACAATTCGTTTAATTATATATTTGATAGTAAATGATTATAATTTAATAAGAATTTATAATTTATATGATGAAGATTATATTATATTGAAAAGTATATTTGTTTTATTATTAATAAGAATTTTAAGAGGTAGATTTTTAAGATGAATAATTTTTTCTTATCCTTATATAATTTATTTACCTTTTAATTTAAAAATAATAGTTATTTATGTTAGAATTATTGGGGGATTGATAGGTTATTTAATTAGAAATATAAAGATTTATTCAATTAATAAATTTTTAATATTTTATAATTTAAGAAATTTTTTATGTATAATATGATTTATACCTAACTTATCAACTTATGGTTTAAGATATTATTTTCTTAATTTTGGACAAAATTTATTAAAAAATGTAGATATAGGTTGAAATGAAGTTTATAGTGGGTGGGGATTAATAAAAATTATAAAAAAATATTCAATTTTTTATAATTTTTATCAAATAAATAATTTAAGAGTTTATTTATTTAGATTTATTATTTGAATAATTATTAGTTTATTAATAATATTAATATTTATTTAAATTTAAATAGCTTATAATTAGAGCATAATATTGAAGATATTAAGGAAATATAAATTATTTTTAAATAAAAATTTATAAAAATTAAAAATTTTATTTTTACAATGAAAGTGTAAAGTTTTAGTTAAACTATATAAACAAATAAAAAAAGAAGAAATAGAAATATTAATGGAATTTAACCACTAAAAATTAAGTTAGCAGCTTATTTTTAAACTTTATATTTCTTAAATTTATAAAATTTATTTAATTGGAAATTTATATTCAATTTTATCATTAACAGTGATATACCTCTATTTTGGTTTCAATTAAAAATTAAATAAGGAGGGGTAAAACTCATTCTTTTAAGTCGAAATTAAATGCAAAATTGCTTCTTATTTTAGTTAAATATAATTATATGAAAATAAGATAAATTGAATTTCAATATTTTTTGATTGCAAATCAAATGTTTTAATAAACTATAATCCTTTATTATTTATATATATATATATATATATATATATATTATATATAAATAATAAAAATAAATTAGAATAAATTTATTAATTTGTTCAATTTAATATATTTTGATTTCATTCATGATAAAGACCTATAATTAATACAAATAAAAAAAAAAAACTAATTTTAGTTCATGTGAAAAAATTTACTATTTTGAATAAGGGAATAATAGGGAAAATTAAAGCAATTTCTACATCAAAAATTAAAAAAATGACTGTAATTAAGAAAAAATGTAAAGAAAATGGAATACGTGCTGAAGATTTTGGGTCGAACCCACATTCAAATGGAGAAGATTTTTCTCGGTCGGAAAATGATTTTTTTGATAAAATAATAGATAAAAATATTATAATATTAGAAATAATTATGAAAAAAAAAAATATGTTAATTATGAGAATAATTATTTATATTAAAATTTTCTAAACTTTTTGATTGGAAGTCAAATATACTAAATATATTATATAAATAAAAAATTAATTAATTAATTACCTCATCAATAAATAGAAATATAAAGAAATAATCAAACTACATCTACAAAATGTCAATATCATGCAGCTGCTTCAAATCCAAAATGATGATTTATAGAAAAATGATTATTTAAATGACGGATTAAACAAATAAGTAAAAATAATGTTCCAATAATAACATGTAATCCATGAAATCCCGTAGCTATAAAAAAAGTTGATCCGTAAATACTATCTGCAATAGTGAAAGGTGCTTCAAAATATTCATAAGCTTGAAGAATAGTAAAATAAATTCCTAAAGTAATAGTGATAAATAGACCTTGAGTAGTTTGAGAATTATTATTTTCTATTAAACTATGATGGGCTCATGTTACAGATACTCCAGATCTAATTAAAATAATAGTATTAAGTAGGGGAATTTGGAAAGGGTTGAAAGGAGTAATTCTTATAGGAGGTCATATAGATCCAATTTCAATATTAGGGGATAATCTTCTATGAAAAAATGCTCAAAAAAAAGATAAAAAAAAAAAAATTTCTGAAACAATAAATAAAATTATTCCTCATCGTAATCCTTTAGTAACTAAGATAGTATGTTTACCTTGTAATGTTCCTTCTCGACATACATCTCGTCATCATTGATATATAGTTAATACAATAATTAAATAACCTAAAATTAATAAATTTAAGTTAAAATTATGAAATCATTTTACTATGCCTGTTACTAATGTTATAACTCCAATAGCACCGGTTAAAGGTCAAGGTCTGTAATCTACTAAATGAAATGGGTGATTATGTGTAGTTTTCATTAATATTTTAATTAATTAATAAATTAATTTACTTCTCTAGAATATAATGTTCTTAAAATAGCAATTACATATGATTGAATAATTGCTACAGCAGATTCTAAAATTAATAGTAAAATTTGAATTAATACTAAAAATATGATTATATAATAATTTATATTATTACCTGTACCTCTTAGAAGAGTTATTAATAAATGACCTGCAATTATATTAGCGGTAAGACGAACTGCTAATGTTCCAGGTCGAATAATATTTCTAATTGTTTCAATTATTACTATAAAAGGTATTAAAACGGAGGGAGTTCCTTGGGGAATTATATGAATAAATATATGTTGAGAGTTATTTAATCATCCATAAATTATAAATGCTAATCATAAAGGTAAAGAAATAGATAAAGAAAGAGTTAAATGTCTAGTGCTAGTGAAGATATAAGGAAATAATCCTAAGAAATTGTTAAATAAGACAAATGTAAATATAGAGATAAAAATAAGAGTTGATCCATAAAAATAATTATTTTTTAGTAAGGTTTTAAATTCATTATGAAGTTTAATTAAAATAAAATTTCAGAATATAAAATGACGATTAGGGATTAATCAAAATGAGTAAGGAATAAATAAAATTCCAATAAATGTACTAATTCAATTTAAAGAAAGGTTGAAAATATTAGTAGAAGGATCAAAAATTGAAAATAAATTACTTATCATTTTCAATTAAGATTTTTTTTAGATAATATTTTATTATTAATATTATTAATTTTAGAATTATTATAAATATAATAATTTAAAATATTAAATATAAAAAAAATTAAAATAAAAAAAAAAAAAGATATTAATCAGTTAATAGGTATTATTTGAGGGATAAAAGAATATTACATTATTGGTAATAATTTAAATTTGACATATTTATGTTATAAATTAACTAATTCTTTCATTAGAAGTAATTGCTAATTTACTATAAAGTGGTTTAAGAGACCAATACTTGCTTTCAGTCATCTAATGAATTAATAATTATTAATTCAATTAATAAAATTTTTAATTGAAATTCTTTCAATTACAATAGGTATAAAACTATGATTTGCTCCACAAATTTCAGAACATTGACCATAAAAAATTCCAGGTCGATTAATAAAAAAATTAGTTTGGTTTAATCGACCTGGATTAGCATCTACTTTTACTCCTAAGGATGGAATAGTTCATGAATGAATAACATCTGTTGCAGTTACTATAATACGAATTTGATTATTCATAGGTAAAATAATTCGATTATCTACATCTAATAATCGAAAATTATTAGGTTTAATATCATTAGAAGGAATTATATAAGAATCAAATTCAATATTATAAAAATCTGAATATTCATAACTTCAATATCATTGATGTCCAATTGATTTCAAAGTAATTAAAGGATTATTTAATTCATCTAGTAAATATAAAAGACGAAGAGAAGGTAAAGCAATAAAAATTAAAGTAATTGCTGGTAAAATAGTTCAAATTAATTCAATTATTTGTCCTTCTAATAAAAATCGGTTAATATATTTATTAAATAATAATCTTAATATTAAATAACCTACTAAAATTGTGATTATAATTAAGATAATTAAGGTATGATCATGGAAGAAAATGATTTGTTCTATTAAAGGGGAAGCTCTATTTTGTAGATTAAAATTAGATCATGTTGCCATTTCTAAAAAAAGGATAAAACCTTTATAAATGGGGTTTAAATCCATTACATATAGTCTGCCATATTAGAAATTTCTTAAAATAGGAAGTTCATTATATGAATGTTCTGCTGGTGGTAAATTTTGATATCATTCAATAGAAGAAGATAAATTTAATGAAAATAAGGTAATTCGTTGGTTAATTATAGATTCTCAAATAATAATTAATATAAATATAACTGCTAATAAAGAAATATATGATCCTAAGGATGAAATAATATTTCAAGAAATGTATGAATCAGGGTAATCAGAGTATCGTCGAGGTATACCTGCTAAACCTAAAAAATGTTGGGGAAAAAAAGTTAAATTAACACCAATAAATATAATAAAAAATTGAATTTTTAATAAATAAGGATTTATTGACAATCCAGTAAATAAAGGGTATCAATGAATAAAACCTCCTATAATAGCAAATACGGCTCCTATAGATAATACATAGTGAAAATGAGCTACTACATAGTAAGTATCATGAAGAGTAATATCAATAGAAGAATTAGAGAGAATTACTCCTGTTAATCCTCCTACTGTAAATAAAAATACAAATCCTAATCTTCATAAAATAGAAGGGGAATAATTAATTTGTGTTCCATGAAAAGTAGCTAATCAACTGAAAATTTTAATTCCTGTTGGTACTGCAATAATTATAGTTGCTGATGTAAAATAAGCTCGAGTATCAATATCTATACCTACTGTAAATATGTGATGAGCTCATACAATAAATCCTAATAATCCAATAGCTAATATAGCATAAATTATTCCTAAACATCCAAATGTTTCTTTTTTTCCTCTTTCTTGAGAAATAATATGGGAAATTATTCCAAATCCAGGTAAAATTAAAATATAAACTTCTGGGTGACCAAAGAATCAAAATAAATGTTGGTATAAAATAGGGTCCCCACCTCCAGCAGGGTCAAAAAATGAAGTATTTAAATTTCGATCAGTTAAAAGTATAGTAATAGCTCCTGCTAAAACAGGAAGAGATAGAAGTAAAAGGAAAGCAGTAATTCCTACAGCTCAAATAAATAAAGGTATTTGATCAAATATTAGATTATTTAATCGTATGTTAATGATTGTTGTAATAAAATTAATAGCTCCTAAAATTGATGAAATTCCAGCTAAATGAAGGGAAAAAATAGCTAAATCAACAGATCTACCTCTATGGGCAATATTAGAAGATAGGGGAGGATAAACAGTTCATCCAGTTCCTGCTCCATTTTCTACAATTCTTCTGGAAATAAGAAGAGTGATAGAAGGGGGAAGAAGTCAGAAACTTATATTGTTTATTCGAGGGAAAGCTATATCAGGAGCTCCTAGTATTAAAGGAACTAGTCAGTTACCAAATCCTCCAATTATGATTGGTATAACTATAAAAAAAATTATAATGAAGGCATGTGCTGTAACAATAGTATTATAAATTTGATCATCTCCAATTAAAGATCCAGGATTACCTAATTCAGCTCGAATTAATAATCTTAATGAAGTTCCTACTATACCTGCTCAAATTCCAAAAATAAAGTATAATGTTCCAATATCTTTATGATTTGTTGAATAAAGTCATTTTCGCTAAATAAAAAAAAATAAAATGGCTGAGTGAATAAGCGATAAATTGTAAATTTATTAACGAGAAATTCTCTTTTATTAAGTCTTATATTCAATAATGATATAAAATTGCAAATTTTAAGGAGTATAAATAATAATTACTAAGGCTTAAAGAGTAATTTCTTTATAAATAATTTTGAAGATTATTAGTTTAATTTAACTTAAAACCTTTTATAAAAAAAAAAAGGTTCTAAGAATTATTCCAGAAATAGAGATAAAAGAAAAAATATTAATTAATATGAATCTATTATTTTTAATAAATAATTTAAATCATTTTATTTTTAAATAATTAAATAAAAAAGTTGAATAAATAATACGAATATAAAAAAATAATAAGATTAAACTTATTATGATTAAAATAAAAGTTAATAAATATATTTGATTCATAATTAGAAAATTAATGATAATTCATTTAGGGAAGAATCCAATAAAAGGAGGTAATCCTCCTAAAGATAAAAAATTAATTAATAAATTAATTTTAATTAAAGAATTTATATTATTAATAAATAATTGGTTAATATAAAATATATTAAATGAATAAAAAATAAAACATATAATTCTAATTATAAATGAATATAATATTAAATAAAAAATTCATAAATTTTCTCTAATTAAAATTGAAGATAATATTCAACTTAAGTTATTAATAGAAGAGAAAGCTATAATTTTACGTAAAGAAGTTTGATTTAAACCTCCTAAGGCTCCAATAATTGCATTAATTATAATAATAATTAAAATAAAATTTTTATTGAAATAATAAGACAAAATAATTATGGGGGTAATTTTTTGTCAAGTTATTAAAATAAAATTATTAAATCAAGACAATCCTTCTACAATATTAGGAAATCAAAAATGGAAAGGGGAAGCTCCTATTTTTATTAATATTGATGAATTAATTATGATTGATAAAAAAAAATTTATTTCAAAATTTTTTAAAAGTATTATTTTTATTATGATAGAAAATAAGAAATTAATAGAAGCAATAGATTGAGTTAAAAAATATTTTAAAGATGCTTCAGTAGAAAGTAAATTATTAGAATTAGAGATTAAGGGAATAAATCTTAATAAATTAATTTCTAATCCAATTCAACAACCAAATCAAGAATTAGAAGAAATTGAGATTAAAGTTCTAAAAATTAAAATAAAAAAAAAAAACATTTTGGGGGAATTGAAATATAAATAAATTTAAAATAAAATAATTATTTATTTTTTGTTGAATTAAAAGTTCATAATTATATTAATTATATTTTAGTGTAAGAAGCACAATAATTTTTGATATTATTAGATATAGTTTAATTCTGTAAAATATAATAAAGGTAAAATTTATTTACTTAATTTATCCTATCAGAATAATCCTTTAATCAGGCACTTTATTTTTATTTAAAAAAAAGGATTATTCCTTTATAGTTGGGGTATGAACCCAAAAGCTTATTTTAGCTTATTTTTAA